AAAAATGCCATTGCCAAAAAGTGACAAGGTAAAATTTCCATTTCTTCATGAAAATGAATGTCCCTTTTGAAGCCAGAATGGATCTTTTTTGATACCTAATATAATGCATGAAAGGTTCCTTGACCAAACGCGGGTTTGCCCCCCAATCCTTAATCTTAACAAAGACGTTCACAAGACGTTCTATTTTTATATAGAAATAGATTCGTTCAAGAAAAACTCCAGAAGATGTTGATCGTAAATGGAAAGATTGGTTACGTAGAAAGACGAAAATGGATTCATATTCACATACGTGAGAATTATATAAGAATAAGAATAATCTTTTATTTTTTTTTGAAGAAGGGGAACTGGCTTTCTTTGGAATAAGAAGACTATTCCAATTACAATATTCATTGAGAAAGACTCGTAATAAATGCAAGGAGGAAGCATCTTTTACGCAATAGCGAAGGATTTGAACCAAGATTTCCACATGAACAGGGCGAGGTATTACCATATCTAACACAAAATTAAAATGTGAAAAAGTGTCCTCGAAAAAGGGAAATATTGAATGAATTGATCGTAAATTCTGAGATTTTCCTATCTTGTTCGTTTCCCCTTCTAGACAGGATAGGAATTGTAAAGAAAATGGAATTTCGACAATAAAAGCAAACCCCTCTGATATGATTTGAGAATACAAATTCTTGTTGCGCCCCCAAAATGGATTTTGGTTAGAATCATTGGGAGAAATCAGAAAATGATTCTGTTGATACAGTCGAGTAATTAACCGTTTCACAATCAGTAAACTGGATTTATTGTCATAACCCTCCGACAAAATCAATTTACTCAAAGCACGATTATGAGCAAATGCATAAATATACTCCTGAAAGATAAGTGGATACAGGAAGTCATGTTGTTCAGATCTCTCCAGCTGTAAATATCTTTGGATTTCCTCCATTTGAAATTCGATTTGAATTAAAGGTAGAAGATTGGGGGGGTTATCAAATGATACATAGTGCGATACAGTCAAAACAAGGTATTCTGTAAAAATCGATACCTCGGGGACAGATAAACTAATCAACAGATTCTCTACCCTCTCCTTTTTCCACCCATTTCATTTAATTCGTCTATGTTTGTGTTATAGAATAACAAGATGGTTAGAAATCTTTTATTTTTTAAACCGAATCGCTCTTTTGATTTCGGAAAAAACTTTCTTTATCAATATACTGCTTCTTTTACACACGCATCTTCAGTCCATAATGGAGAATGTCAATAGTTAGGATTCATTAAAAAAAATAGAATCCACTCGTGGAGTGATAAGTGCTTCCCGTATCAGGCACCAATTTATTTTTAACGTCTAGTTAGATCGGGAAATTATTCAAATTAAGAACAGAAGCCGGTTGCTTTTTCTTTCTGATAATTAATTGAAGCCACAGGGCTCCTATCCATTTATTCATTCGACCCAACTTTCTTTTGTTCCGTTCCAAGAATTTGAAAAAGGTTTTATACCAATCCGATAAGAATGAAATATCCTTGGAACTCTCCATTGATACGACATGCTATTTTTTCCATTTATTCCCTTTCAGGATCAGTCGCGGTCTTCCAAAGTTTACCAAGGTTACGGACGAATTCGTCACTTCATCCAAATGTGTAAAAGATTCTAGCCGCACTTAAAAGCCGAGTACTCTACCGTTGAGTTAGCAACCCGAAAAAAACAAACATAGATTAAACAAAACCTCAACAAAGGGTGTATAGATACAATCAAATTCAATTAAATTGATTTTAAACAAAGAGAAAAAAAGATATTATACAAACTAATCAAACCCATGAGTTAACAAATCTAACAAAAAAACAGATTTGATAATGGATTCAAAACATAAAAATGAAGTGATTCGATGAAAATACAAGAAATTGTCAGATAAAATAAAAGAAAAAAAAAAAGATACAGCATTGTGAAAATGGATAGAGCATCTCTTATGTTATCTAGCTTTCTTTCAATCAAAAAAACCTCTTGTATCAAAGAAAACATCATTTGAATAAGATAAAGTAACAAAACTATGGGACAAAAATAAATAGACCCGGATCGCTTATCACGATGAATTATATTTGTTCAATACACTGTTGTCAATATAAATGTTGAGAAAAGAATACATTGGAAAAGAGAAATTACATGAAATAAAATCCTTTTTTAAATCCTTTGAATTTCAATTTAACAATGAAATACAATAATATTCAAAATTGTCTTGGATTGACACTACATATCTAATCTACATAGATAGAAAAAGTATAAATCGAAGAATAAAAAAGGAAGAATTCAAAAAAAATATCGGATTTTTTAGTCCCTAATGCTAATGTATTTGATCAATCTAAGTGGACTAAGCAAAGTAGATTCCTTGTTCTTGCTTAGTCGAGTTCCAATGAAAACCACACAATTAAATAAAGGAAATGCGGAAATTTGATATTTATAAGATCAATCAATTTGGTCATTCTAGACCATGTAGACCATACCATAAGATTCGACAGAATCTATGATAAATAAATATGAATACGGAAGAAAAAAAGAAAAAGGGGGGCAAGTAGAAAAAAGTTAGACAAAGTTATATACAAGTCGCTACCCCCCCTGGTATTTCTTTAATTGAATTTCATTTGATTAGGCGGAAGTTCCTTAAAAACTTCGGCTTTCTTTAAAAGATTCTGAACAGTTCCTGTGGGTTGAGCACCCCTTTCAAGGAAATATAGAATAAGAGGAACATTTAAAAAAGTTTGATTCTTCATTGGATCATAAAAGCCCACCCTTCTAAGATCTTTTCCTTCTCTTCGGGATCGAACATCAATTGCAACGATTCGATAGATGGCTCATTGGGATAGATGTAGATGAACAATACCCCCCCTAGAACCGTATAGGAAGTTTTCTCCTCGTACAGCTCGCGAAAAATGATTTGATTCGAAGTTTTGTCTATATATGCAATTCTAATAAATTAAATGACAAATGCGCCCATAAAATAAATTAGACTATGATTTCAGTCTTTTTTTATTCCTGAAAATGAAAAATAAACCATTCGTACTCATAACTCAAGTTGGATAACTCTCAAATAGTTCAAAGGAAAAATCTTTAGTCAATTTCATTTATTGAGTCGTCTTTACTCCCTTTTGTTTGTCTCGTTTAAACCATTTCAAATTCTATTTGGATTCTTTAGTCCGATCCAGTTATTGAGACGATTGAGACAATTAAAAGGGTGTTTCCTTGTTCTTAGATCCTTTCCTTACTTTTAATCATTGGGTTTAGACATTACTTCGGTGTTTCTTAATTCTTTCAAAATAAAATGGCAGCAACATACCCCCTTTTGATTTCTTTCGATCAAAAAATCCTATGGACAGTCGATTCCCGCGTGATACACTTTGAATCGAAAAATTGGAATCCATTTCAACAAGTTTTGCTTTTGAATTGGAAACTCGCTCGAATTGGATCCTTTCGATTCCTATATATGTTCGATATATTTACGAAGTTGTTCCTCCAATTGATTGGCATTAACCCTAGATCCTTGCCCCCGAGAAATGAATTAATACTTTCTATTCGAGCTCCAGCGTGCACTATTTACAACCCAACAAAAAACGAAGGGTTCGGGTGTAACAGAACAAACAATGTCGAGCCAAGAGCACCCTTATTCCTAGACAAATCAAAAACCTAGACAAATCAAAAATGGTGGATGTAAAAATCCACAACGGATCGTGTCCTTCAAGTCGCACGTTGCTTTCTACCACATCGTTTCAAACGAAGTTTTACCATAACATTCCTCTAATTTGGAACCGGTATGAAATTGATTCAATTATGGAATCATGAATAGTCACTGGTTCAGCTGTCCATAGACATCGTAATCTAGACTTTTCTTCTATATATGAATATATGATATGTGGAACTATTTTTCTGAAAAAGTCTTAGCAAGATGGCATTTTTAACATACATAAATAATATATAGATCCGAGAAAAAAATAGAAATAGAGAAACGAATAACTTTTAACTTTTTGAATCTGCATCTTCAAGTGACTCAATAGGATAGATTAAATGATTTCTTACTTTTTCAAAGCTTCCACGTACAAGGAATCTTTTGAATTGAAAAGGTTTCTTATTTCTACATCATTATTAAATGGAATTTGAAGAAAATTGGACAATAAGCATCACCTTTTATCTTCATAGGAGGATCGGTCGTTCTTTTTGAATTGACTCATCACTGATTGAATTTCAAATATAAATTTGAAAGGGGAGGTTCTTCGTATCTATCAGATAGACTGAACAATTGTCACTGTTATAGATATTCTAGATTATCGAATATCTATAATTTTAGTTTAAATAATTTAAGGATTACAAATCTTTTTCACAAAGAACCAAAAATTTTCTTGTCATTGAAATAGAATGATACGTAACATTTATATAATTATATTATACGATTGATATGTATTTGGTTTAAATGGGGTTGAGGAATATTGACTCTTGTGAGAAAGTGAATACAAAGGGATAGGATAAATCACCCCTGCCTCAAGCCTTAAATAGATAATAGATTTCTAATTTTTCATTCGAGTCAAACACGAAATACCTAAATCAAGATTCAAAGAAAAAACATCAGCTCCATAACATATTTCTATATAATATGGAACTTGATCATTTATTAATGAAATTCGAACAGACACAGATATTCAAATTAATATGGATTAACTCCTACCCACCCCCCTATTTCTTTCTATAGTAATAATGGAGCATAAAAAATGGACTGCGCTGGGACGGAAGGATTCGAACCTCCGAATAGCGGGACCAAAACCCGTTGCCTTACCACTTGGCCACGCCCCATTTCAATTTCTAATCGACACTAAGAAACAATAATATTGGTATTGCTTGTTTGTCAACTCGAGTCCAAATATCTATAGATCTATAGAATCGATTGGTACTAGGATTTTGATACATATAGATATAGAATTCAACTTAATTTATTGATCATTACATAGAATTCAATTAAGATATTGTATGAAAGTATGATTTCTTATATCCTCCTTTGAGAATTGGAGGATTTTTGGTTGGGTGGATTCAAAGAAAAAGAAGGGTTTTTGTCTACCTTACTTACTTTCTTTTTCCTTATAGCAAAAACGCAACCAAAATGCAATTATCTCCAATAACAAAATGTCTGTTATGCTTAATATCGTTAGTTTGATCTGTATTAATTCTCCCTTTTATTCGAGTAGTTTTTTCTTCGGCAAATTGCCCGAAGCCTATGCTTTTTTGAATCCAATCGTGGATGTTATGCCAGTCATACCTTTGTTTTTTTTTCTCTTAGCTTTTGTTTGGCAAGCTGCTGTAAGTTTTCGATGAGATCCTGAATAATAATATCCTAGAAAATGTATGATTTCCTCGATAAAAAAATTCTAACAATTGAAAAAATAAGATAAGTTTTAGAGTATGAACCCTCGATTCACACGCTGAAATTCGTGTATAGTCGACAAAACCCAGGCTTACCCTCATTTCCTCATTTTTGACCCCTTTCCAGTGAAAGACCCTAACCCTATTAGGGTCTCCCACAATATAATATCTAATTTGGATATAAACCCAAATTTGGGTTAATAAAAAACAAATGAATTTGTGACAATGCATTTCTAGAAAAACCCCATTTCTTTAGGATATGTGGTAGAAAAATAGAAGATCTATTCTCTTTTTTTTTTTCAAAAAAACCATCTTGGAGATTGTGTAATGCTTACTCTGAAACTCTTCGTTTATACCGTAGTGATATTTTTTGTGTCTCTCTTTATCTTTGGATTCCTATCTAATGATCCAGGGCGAAATCCTGGACGTGAAGAATAAAATACAGGGGGTTTTCCTTGGTTTTAGTTAATTTTCAAATTTTCTTAGGATTTTATCTATTCTACACGTTTCGCTAAGATTTTCCAAATTTGAAAAAAACCAAATAAATTCATCAACGGAAAGAGAGGGATTCGAACCCTCGGTACGAATAACTCGTACAACGGATTAGCAATCCGACGCTTTAGTCCACTCAGCCATCTCTCCCAATTGAAAAAGATAATTACTACATTACACATAATGTAAAGAATCTTTCTTCTTTCTCTATTCTATTATATATATAGAGATCCATAAATCGGGAATTTCCTTTATCTAAAAGATGGGCTCGACCGCCCGAACAATCGAACTAAAATAAAAAAATCAACAAGACCCTTTTGTGTTGATTTTGTTCGAAAGCCCTTCTTATTCTCATGGCCCGGCCCGGTCAGTACCTAGCCGGGCTCTTTTTTTTGTTCCAACGAATTATAATGATTTATCTGATATCTCATTTGAAAACAAAAAAACTTTTGTTATTATATTATTATATGCAATTGAATATTTTATATTCAAGCAACAAAAAAAAAGAACAAAGACTATTTACATTCTTTTTCTTGTTATATTTTACCAAACTCAAAAAGAAACTATCGATTCTTCCACCATTTTCATTTTGATCTCCCCGCAAAAAAGTGCAACGTTCTCATTTTGATGATTCTTTGATGATCCTATTTTGATCATGCTCAACGATCTTGTTCGACAAAAGATCCATTTGTATACAATAATCATATTGTAGCGGGTATAGTTTAGTGGTAAAAGTGTGATTCGTTCTATTAACCGTTAATAGTTAAAGGGTCTTTCGGTTTTATTCATATTCCGACCAAAAACTTTATTTCTTAAAAAGATTTAATCCTTTACCTCTCAATGAGAAATTCGAGAAAAAAATACGAATTCTCGTGATTTGTATCCATGCGTCACTTATAAATTGAAAAGTTGGATTTGGATTATGAAATTGCGAAACATAATTTTTGAATTGGACCAAAAATTCCAATTGAATAAGTATGAGTAAAGGATCCATGGCATAAGATAGAAAGTCCATTTCGAATCGTAACTAAATCTTCCATTTTTTTTTCTAAAGAAATAAATTGGAGCAAAATAGCTATTCAACGACGACTTTGGTTTACTAGAGACATCGACATATTGTTTTAGCTCGGTGGAAACAAAATCCTTTTCCTTAGGATCCTCTCAAATAGAAATAGAGAACGAAGTAACTAGAAAGATTGTTAGAATCACCTTCTTCTAGAAGGATCATCTAGAAAGCGATTCATTTTGTTTGTTTGTATTCAAACAAAAAGCTGACGTAGGTGTTATGGGTATCTTTTTGTTCATTTTGTTCACATCTTAGATCTATGAATTTACTCATATTCCATAAAGGAGCCGAATGAAACCAAAGTTTCATGTTCGGTTTTGAATTAGAGACGTTCAAAGCAATGAATTGAACGTCGACTATAACCCCTAGCCTTCCAAGCTAACGATGCGGGTTCGATTCCCGCTACCCGCTTATTTCCTTTTTTCTAAATATTCTATTCGAATTCTATTCTAGAATAGATAAAATCTATTTTAATTACGATTAGTGAATCATTGAATATACAATTCCAAAAATGATCTCACATATAATCCTATTTTTTTGTTTTCAATTCAAGAAAAATCAA